AATAGAAAAAATAGGGAATAAAAGCGGGTAGCGGGAATCGAACCCGCATCGTTAGCTTGGAAGGCTAGGGGTTATAGTCGACGTTGATTCATCATTTTGATTTAACGTCTCTAATTCAAAACCGAACGTGAAACTTTTGTTTCATTCGGCTCCTTTACGGAAGAAATTTCGAGATGGGAAAAAAATTGACCCATAACATCTATGTGAGCCTTTTTTGTTTTGTATGAATAGGTTTTTTAAACACCTTGCTTTTTAGATGATCCCTCTAGAAGAGCAGTTTTATAACAATCTATGTTTTTTCTAGTTACTTCGTTCTCTATTTCTATTTAAGATAATCTTTAGGAAAAGAATAAAATTTCCGTCGAGCTAAAAAAAATATGTTGATGTCTCTAGTAAACTAAAATAATCGTTTAATAGCTATTTTGCTTCAATCTCTACTATACAAAAAATGGAAGATTTAGTTACGATTAGAAATAAACTTTCTATATCTTTCTCCATAGATGCTTTACTCATACTCAAAAAACTCGGATTATTGATCCAATTTCAAAAACTTATGTTTCATAATTTTAGAACTCAGTTTGTCAATTTAGAATTGATTCTTCTTGTATACAAATTACGATAATGTATATTATACCGCAAATCATTCGTTTAGAGGTATAAAGGATTCCCTTTAAGTAAGAAATAAAGTTTTTGATCGGATTTTAATCAAATGGGGGATCCCTTAACTATAAAGGGGTTCAAGGAACGAATCGCACTTTTACCACTAAACTATACCCGCTACAATATAATTATTGTATCTTTTGTCGAACAAAGCAATCAGACATAATTAAGAAAGAAAACAGAGGGGTGTAATATTCTAATAATTAGAATATTGACATGGTTCATTAGAGGATCTCCTAACGAAATGCATTTTGAAAGACGGGGTTTTAATTACATTTTTGGATTTTGTTTTTGCTGAAGGTGTTTTTTGACAGATATAGATATCTATATCTATCTAGATATAGATATCTATTATTTTGGTCTTATATCATAGGAATCCATCCGTGTATTTCTTATTTATGTTTGATCGTGTTTTAATTACAAGTATTTTTTTTTTTTCAAATAAAATACATTCAAATAAATCTTTGTTATTCAATATTCATGGGAATTAAAAGAGCCCGACTAGGTACTGGCGGGGCTCTTTGACTGTAGAAAAAGAAAAACTAAAAAATAGAATATAAAAATAGAATAATATATTTAAATTTATAGAATATAATAATTTATAGAAATAAAATAGAAATATAGAAATAAAATAGAAAAAAGAGATAAGATAAAAAATAAGATAATAAAGAAGTCTCTTTTTTTTTTAAGTTCCTTTTTTTGTTCTTCTTGTTTATGTTATATCACATAAACAAAGTAATTCTATTTTTTCAATTGGGGAGAGATGGCTGAGTGGACTAAAGCGTCGGATTGCTAATCCGTTGTACAAATTTTTGTACCGAGGGTTCGAATCCCTCTCTTTCCGTTGATGATTTGGTATTTTTTTCGGAACGTCTTTGTTTGTTTTACTTGTTTGTTTGATTTTTTATTTACTAGTTAAAGATAAAGATGTAAAGTAGATAAAATTCTGAAAATATTTAAAAATCGAGCACAAGCAAAAAAAACACAGAATCCATTTTTTTTTTTTTATTCTTCACGTCCTGGGTTACGTCCTGGATCGTTAGATAAGAATCCGAAGATGAAAAGAGAAACGAAGAATATCACTACCGTGTAAACAAATAGTTTTAGAGTAAGCATTATAAAATCTCCAAGATAATTAAAAAACGACAAAGAAAGAGAATAGATTCTCTTATATTACACATTTTGTTTCTTTTAATAAATACTAAGTTTCTAAAAAATGAAGTGATTCTGAGGATATATATATACTTATATATAAGTATATATGCGAGTATATATGCGTTTCGGAAATGGATTGGATTTGTAGTAAGAGTCGAGCCTTGATTATTATTTCTCAATAATTCCTATTATCAAAAATACTCTTTCATATCTGCAATCTAGGTATGATATTAATGGTGGGTTCCAATCGAATAATAGGATTCGGATTTCTCAATTAAAAAATGTAGATGATGAGATGGTCCGTATTTTTTTTGTATATACCAAAAAATTTGAATATTGAAATTGAGAATTGACACTGTAAGACTTATCTGATCTTATAAATTTAGAAAATGTTCGAATTTTAGTTTTCTAAGAAATTCTTAATTTTTTGTAAGACATTACTCAAATTAAAGATCTCATCGAAAACTTACAGCAGCTTGCCAAACAAAAGCTAAGAGAAAAAAAAGTAGAGGTATTATTGGCATAATATCTACAATTGGATTCAAGAAAGCGTAGGCTTCGGGCAATTTCGCCGAGAAAAAACTACTTGAATAAAGTACGGAGTGAATACAAATACAGACCAAACTAAAGATATTAAGCATAACAAACATTTTGTTCTTTAAGAAAATAAAATTTACTTTTTTTGTATTAGAATTTTCATTTTTATTGTATTTTTTTTTTATTATATATATATTAATAAAAATACAATAAATAAAAAATACAATAAATTAATATTCATTTATGAATAAAACTAAAAAAAAAAAAGAATCAAATAAGATAAGACCTTCCAAAATCCTTCTTTGATTTGAACTTATCCAGTTCAAAATCTTTTGATTCTTAAATCAAAAATAGAAGAAATCATACTTCTATACAATATCTTAATTGAATTTTATGTAATGATCAATAAATTGAGTTTTATACTATATATATAGATAGATATACGCATATAAAAATCCTAACAACAAATTTTTCGATAGAAATTTTTGAACTGGAATTGACGAAAAACCAATATCAATAATAGTGTTTATTAGTGTCAAATCGAAAATGGGGCGTGGCCAAGCGGTAAGGCAACGGGTTTTGGTCCCGCTATTCGGAGGTTCGAATCCTTCCGTCCCAGATGATATCCATTCATGATGTATATCATATTTGAATACAAATTTTATATCAGGATAAATATTATCCTCCGCCCCCCTTTTTTTTGAATTATTCGTCTCTAATTTAAATCGACTTGCTGTCTAAAATGTAAATTGAAAAACAAGTCGAGTTTTTTCCTTTCTTTTAAATGTAATGATTGTAGATAACTATATATTGTGGATAACTATATATCTATATAACTATAGATATAATAGATATAATTTTTTTTTTTTCAATAAATTCCCAATTTTTCTACTTTACAAATTACAAAAATAGAGTCGAAAATTTATTGATACAATATTGAGTTAATTTTCATTTTTTTACGTCTTGATTAAAAAAAAAGGTTTTCGTTATTATAGAAGAAAAACCGAGACGTAAAAAGGATCGATTATTATGTATCGATTGAATCAATGACTATTCACGATTCCATATAATTGAATCAATTACATACTGGATCCAAGCTAAAGGAATGTTATGGTAAAACTTCGTTTGAAACGATGTGGTAAAAAGCAACGTGCGACTTGAAAGACTTGATTAGATTAGCTGTGGATTCTTACATCCGCCATTTTTTTTTTCTAGTATATAGAAATCCATATGCTCTTGGCTCGACATCATTTGTTCTGTTCCACTAGAACTTATTGTTTTGGGGGCGGAAAAGGGGTTGATGATGTAAATCGTACATGATGGAGCTCGAGTTTTTCATTTCTCAGGGGCAAGTATCTAAGGTTAGTGAAAATTAATAAGTTAGAACAACTTCGTAAGTCAATTTTTGATAGAAAAATCGAAAGGATCCAATTTGAGCAAGGTTCAAAAAAATTGTTGGAATTAGTAAAACTATTTAGATCAAAAGTTTATCCGCGGGAATTAACCTTTTGTATGATTCTTTCAGAGAAAAAAAAAATGGTATGTTGCTGCCATTTTTGAAAAGATTTAAGATTCCCGAAGTAATGTCTAAACCCAATGATTCAAATAAAAGCTAAAAGATCATGGAACAAGTAAATACCATTTTCAAATTGTCTCATACATTCTATTCGAAAAAAAAAAAAAGAAAAAAAAAAAAAAAATTCTAAAGAAACGAAATACGGGCAAGAAAAGGGGGTAGAGACCACTCAATAAATGAAATAGATAAATAGCTAAAGGCTTTGTTTTCGTTTTAGTTATTTGAGAATTATCCAATTTGAGTTATGGGGTTACAAATATGAGGAGTTGTTTTTTTTCTTTTTCATAAAGAAAAATACTTAAGTCATAGTTTAATTGACTTGATGATTTTTTTGATTTATTTGACATCATAATTATTTACATACATATAATTTAAAATTTCCTCGAGCCGTACGAGGATAAAACTTCTTATACGTTTCTAGGGGGGGTGCATTATTCATCTATATCTATCCCAATGAGCCGTTTATCGAATCGTTGCAATCGATGTTCGATCCCGAAGAGAGGGGCGAGATCTTCGGAAAGTGGGTTATTATGATCCAATAAAGAATCAAACTTATTTAAATATTCCTGTTATTCTATATTTCCTTGAACAAGGCGCTCAACCTACAGGAACTGTTCAGGATATTTCAAAAAAGGCAGGTGTTTTTATGGAACTTAGCTCGAATCAACAAACGAAATTCAATTAATGAAATAAAAAAAAAAGAGGGGTAGAGGGGTGTGGATGACTTGTATATAGATTTTAAAAACTCTTTTTTTTTATCTTTTATCCCCCCGCTCTTTTGTTATATTCATACCTAATCCTTTATTTCTTGTTGTTTATATCGAATGTAAATCAAAACAAAATGAAAAAATGGATAGAGATAAAAGATAGAATATAGGAAAAAGAAAAAGAATAGTTACTAAGTGAAGTAAGTAATTGGACTTATAAATACATTACCCCCAATGAGGTGATTTTTAAAATTATAAAAAAGAATTTATTTAATATTTTGGATTTTATTATCATTTTAAATACCGACCCGCTCTTTATTATTATCAGTTACGAATCCTAGTTATTTGATTTATATACATTTTTTGATAGTAAAGAATGAGATATAATATTAAAAATGGAATATTTATTTGATTTTCTTTTTCATCCAATGACTATACATTTATTATATTTTTTTGTAAATAGAGGAAAAAACTCTATTTTTAACTAATATGCATAAAAAAGTTCATAGTTGGAATGATAGTGACAATGCTAGTTACAATTATTTGCATTATTTAGTAAGTGTAAGTAACATCCAGAATTTCCTATCCGATAAAACTTTTCTACTTAGGTATAATAAGAGGAAAAATTATTCAATATTTTTAAATATTGAAAATCAAACTTTGGCTTTTTTAAGTGAACAGGAATGTTTTTTTTCTAGCTATCTGAATAATGTTTCTAAGAATGATGACGATCATTACATGTATGATACTCAATTTAGTTGGAATAATAACATTAATAGTTGCATTGATAGTTATCTTCATTCTCAAATCTGTATTGATAGTTTCATTTTAGGTGATAGTGACAAATACAATGACAGTTATTTTTATAGTTACATTTTTGGTAAGGGCAGAAATTGTAGTGAAAGTGAGAATTCTAGTTCTAGTATAATAACTAGCACGAATGATACAAATAATAAAAATTCTCGGATAGGTGAAAGTTCTAATAATCTCGATGAAAGTAAACAATATAAGCATTTGTGGATTGAATGCGAAAATTGTTATGAATTAAATTATAAAAAAAATTTTAAATCCAAAATAAATATTTGTGAACACTGTGGATATCATTTGAAAATGAGCAGTTCTGATAGAATCGAACTTTCGATTGATCCGGGTACTTGGAATCCTATGGATGAAGACATGGTTTCTCAGGATCCCATTGAATTTCATTCAGAAGAGGAACCTTATAAAGATCGTATTGATTCTTATCAAAGAAAAACGGGATTAACTGAGGCTGTTCAAACAGGTACAGGTCAACTAAATGGTATTCCTGTAGCAATTGGAATTATGGATTTTCAGTTTATGGGGGGTAGTATGGGATCCACAGTAGGTGAGAAAATCACCCGTTTGATAGAATATGCTACCAATCAACTTTTACCTCTTATTCTGGTATGTGCATCTGGAGGGGCGCGTATGCAAGAAGGAAGTTTGAGCTTGATGCAAATGGCTAAAATCTGTTCTGCTTTATATGATTATCAAACAAATAAAAAGTTATTCTATGTATCGATACTTACATCTCCTACTACTGGCGGGGTGACAGCTAGTTTTGGCATGTTGGGGGATATCATTATTGCCGAACCAAATGCTTATATTGCATTTGCGGGTAAAAGAGTAATTGAACAAACATTGAATAAGGCAGTACCCGAAGATTTACAAGCAGCTGAATATTTATTCCATAAGGGCTTATTCGATTCAATCGTACCGCGTTATCTTTTAAAGGGAGTTCTGAGTGAGTTATTTCAATTCCATAATTTCTTTTCTTTGACTGAAAAATAAGGCATAGCCAAAAATTATTATTTTTCAGTCAAAGAAAAGAAATTATGAAAAAAAAATCAAAAATGAAAACATACAGGATCAAAGTATTAAAAGAATAATAAAAGGGTGTATTATGATACATATGTTTGTTTCTTTTAGAAATGGAAGGTGAAATGAAATAAATCCATTTATTTAGTGCAACATATATAGCTAATTATATAATATGTCCATATCTATCTATATCTATCTATATATATAGATAGATATTTTGGCTTAGCTAGAATCACTCGAATTCCTATATACTTAGTATAACCATATAGGAATTCGAGTGATTATATACTATCTTTATAACAATATAAATAAGAAGAAAAATAGAAAATAACAATAATATTTATTTTATAAGGTACAAATAGTAAATCGAGGTACCCATTTTATGATAAACTTTCCTTCCATTTTTGTTCCTTTAGTGGGCCTAGTTTTTCCGGCAATTGCAATGGCTTCTTTATTTCTTTATGTTCAAAAAAACAAGATTTTTTAGATACGGTAAGTAGGAACAAATCTCATATACTTTTTTTAGATCTGGAAGCAATTCGATGAATTTCTCCTAAAGTTTTACATTAAAATAGTGCCAAGTTACTTTAGAAACAAAGAAAGCGAAAGTTTAGTTTAGTTTAAATACGAATTTAGAATTCAATGCAAATTTAAATAGATTATGAATATATTACTGAGATTAGACCATCTACTGGTTTATTCCATAACGGAGTCTCGAAAAATAAGCAATTTTTTTTGGGCTTTTATCATTTTTTTAGGTTCATTGGGGTTGTTATTGGTTGCAATTTCCAGTTATATTGGTATGGATTTTTTCATTTTTTTTGAGGAAATTATTGATTTTCCATTTATTCCACAAGGGGCCACAATGTCTTTCTATGGAATGGCGGGTCTCTTTATTAGTTTTTATTTGTGGTGCATTATTTTTTGGGATGTAGGTGGTGGTTATGATATCTTCGATAAAAAAAAGAGAAAAGTGTGTTTTTTTCGTTGGGGATTTCCTGGAAAAAATCGTCGTATTATTCTCGAAGTACCTATGAAAGAGATTCAATCCATCAGAATAATAACAGGAGTTATAGAAGGAGGTATTTTTACTCGTACCCTTACTTATGAGAGTCTTGTTTATATGGAAACCATAGAACAGGGGTTTATTCCCTTGACTCGTATTGAAGATAATTTGACTCCACTAGAAATTGCAGATAAAGCTGCTGAATTATCTATGTTTTTGGGTGTACCACTTTTGTACTGACGAGAATTGGACTTAACTTGAAATTAAATTGCACAAAAAGCTTCAGAATTGTCCTTATTTATTTCGTGTACCGATTGAAATATTTTGAAAAAAAAAAAGATTCTTTTTTTTTTTCAAAATATTTCGATTTGTATAGATGGGACGTTCTTTGGTTTCGAAATCCTACTATTATATTCATAACCCAAAGTGCTCTTTCGTGTATTCATGAAAAGTAATAATTTTCTCTTCAAATCTTAGCAATTGATATCCTTTCAAAAACAATATTTTTTTCTTCATTTGAATTGACAGTGAATTCTTTCGATTTCTTATTCTATTTATGTATTCTTTATAAATTAAATAAGGCAAGGACTAACTCCCGAATTGCAAGTAAAAAAAATGAGAGAATATATAAGCTCTATAACTTTTAATAGAACTTATGTTTGATAGAAATTATTATAATATAGAGTTGACGAATGAGATGACGTTGAGTTTATTAAAGACGAAAAGAAAAATGACAAAAAAGAAAACATTCATTCCTCTTCTATATCTTACATCCATAGTCTTTTTGCCCTGGTGTATATCATTCACATTTAAGAAAAGTATTGAATCTTGGTTTATTAATTGGTGGAATACTAGGCAATCCGAAATTTTCTTGAATGAGATTCACGAAAATAGTATTCTAAAAAAATTCATAGAATTTGAGGAACTTTTTTTTTTAGATGAAATGTTAAAGGAATGTCCGGAAACACATTTACAAAACCTTCGTACCGGAATCTATAAAGAAACAATCCAATTAATCAAAACGCACAACGAAGATCGTATCAATACGATTTTGAACTTCTCGACAAATATAATATATTTCTTTATTCTAAGTGGTTATTCCATTCTTGGTAATCAAGAACTTGTTCTTATTAACTCTTGGGTTCGAGAATTTATATATAATTTAAGTGACACAATAAAAGCTTTTTCTATTCTTCTATTAACTGATTTATGTATAGGATTCCATTCAACCCATGGTTGGGAACTAATGATTGGTTTCGTCTATAAAGATTTTGGATTTGCTCAAAATGATCAAATAATATCTGGTCTTGTTTCCACTTTTCCAGTTATTTTAGATACAATTTTAAAATATTTTATTTTCCGTTATTTAAATCGCGTATCTCCATCACTTGTAGTAATTTATCATTCAATGAATGACTGACTGGAAAAACGATCCACCTATCCAATTTAAATTTAAAGTTTTTTTTAGATAACTTTTCTTTTTTTTCCTTCTTTTTAATCCCCTTTTTAATTAAAGGGGTTCCTCATCTTGGATAGGAAACTATGTGAGTGACCTACCTAATCTTATTGTAGAAATTTTCAGGATCAATGATTAGACCATGCAAACTAGAAATGCTTTTTCTTGGATAAAGGAAGAGATTACTCGATCCATTTCCATATCGATCATGATATATATAATAATTCGAACACCCATTTCAAATGCATATCCCATTTTTGCACAGCAGGGTTATGAAAATCCGCGAGAAGCAACCGGTCGTATTGTCTGTGCCAATTGCCATTTAGCTAATAAGCCCGTAGATATTGAGGTTCCACAAGCGGTACTTCCAGATACTGTATTCGAAGCAGTTGTTCGAATTCCTTATGATATGCAAGTGAAACAAGTTCTTGCTAATGGTAAAAAGGGGGCTTTGAATGTGGGGGCTGTTCTTATTTTACCGGAAGGCTTTGAATTGGCACCCCCAGATCGTATTTCGCCTGAGATTAAAGAAAAAATAGGTAATCTGTCTTTTCAAAACTACCGCCCTACAAAAAAAAATATTATTGTGGTAGGCCCCGTTCCTGGTCAGAAATATAATGAAATCACCTTTCCTATACTTTCCCCGGATCCCACTACTAAGAGAGATGTTCATTTCTTAAAATATCCCATATACGTAGGCGGGAACAGGGGAAGGGGTCAGATTTATCTCGACGGGAGCAAGAGTAATAATAATGTGTATAATGCTACAGCAGCAGGTATGGTAAAAAAAATCATACGGAAAGAAAAAGGGGGATACGAAATAACTATAGTGGATGCATTGGATGGACGTGAAGTGATTGATATTATACCTGCAGGACCAGAACTTCTTGTTTCAGAAGGTGAATCTATCAAACTGGATCAGCCATTAACAAGTAATCCTAATGTGGGTGGATTTGGTCAGGGGGATGCGGAAATAGTACTTCAAGATCCGTTACGTGTCCAAGGTCTGTTGTTCTTCTTGTCATCCATTATTTTAGCACAAATCTTTTTAGTTCTTAAGA